TAAACCGCAGAATCTCATGAATGTAGCGGAACGAGGTCGGCCTTATCCCCACACTTTCTCTAATGCTTGGACTGGGAAGATATCGGCTCAAGGCAGCAACCGCCAGGCTTGCCGAAGGGTCCCCTTCATCAACGGCCGAGAAGGAAACATTAACTTACGACTCCGAAATCGATCTACGAGGCGGACTGCCCTTCTTACTTGGTTTGAGTTGTATTATGGCCTATTAACGATACTCAGGCAGAAGGAAAAAGAAAGGGGTTTACAGTCGGAACCACATAAAACAAAGCTTAACCTTAGGGGCCCTATGAAACGTACGGGCGAACCGAAGCTCAAGCCCGCACTACACCAGTCCCATTCAGCTACGCAACAAGCCAAAGCACGCCTAGCGCGCTCTGCAACCTCACACGCAGGACCTCAGAGAAGCGCCACGAGCGGAAGGGGGGGGTTACTAACCAACTGGAGCAACTAGTCTTGTCCGAAAGCCTCAGGCGAAAGGGCAGCTCACTTATAGCTTCAAAGCGGGATTCTCTGGCCTATCTCTTTCCTGCCGTACTTTGCTTGCTTCTTGCTTGTTGGTTAATGCAAACTTGGGATTCTTGCCTATGTATGCTCTTTCCTGCCCACATTGCTTGCCCTACTGTTCTGGTTGAACTACGGCTTTGGCTGAACTACCACCTGACACCAGTATTCTTAGCTTACTGTCTGCTTCCTGCCTGATCGGTGCTGACTGCCTGTTCTTGCTTGTCTTGGGCCTGCACTTCTGGCTTACCGGCTTGCTTGTTTGCCCGACTACCTGACTATCTGACTACTACGACCATTCCGCTTGGCTATCGGACTACTTAACATCGGGATTCTTGTCTGTGCTGCTTACTCCCCTTCTTCTTACCTGAAAACTGGATAGCTCTCTCATTCGGCTTACAGCCTACCACTTGCTGCTCTGATAGCTCGGCCTAAACCTACAGCTTCAATCAAGGTTGCTGAAATAAAGCAAAGAGCTACCTTTGCCATATAATTGACTGCAGAATTTTGGTCTTCCCCTTTCCCTTTGGGAAATACATATGGTGAAGGCCTTAACTAACCTTCATACTCCGAAAACCTTACTTAACTAACCACTTTATCCTCCGTTTATTCATGTCTTTCTCCTTATCCATCTATTTATGCCGGAAGGAGCGCCTTTACTTAAAACCGGAAGGGCGAGCCAGAAAGTAGGTAGAGTATGCCGCTTCGCTTGCCCTTTCTCCTTCCTCTGCAATAGGAAGTGAAAGAACTGCCTGCCATTTCTTAGGTTAGGCTGCTGTGTGATGCTTACTCCATCTCAACGGATAAGCTCAGCTGGCTTACTAATAGAAAGATGAACCCCTTGTGAGGCTATTATAGCACGCCACCCGTGCATTAAGATGATTTCACGTGGCTGCGGCAAGACCATTCCCACCCTTTCTGCTGGAAGAACAGCAGGAAGAAGTGGGCCCCCCCCCTCTCCTATGGTCGAGCAAGTAACCTCCCCCCTCTCTCGTTCTCCGGGTGGGTGAAATAGACTATATAGGTAGGGGCTTAGCTGCTCCTAGTCAGATAAAAGTTCTATACTGGGCGCAACCCTGAACTACTAAAAACCTGGCCCTTTGATGTGGTTGCCCCGCCGATTAGAATGATGTTTCGGAACCCACCCTGCAATAACGTGAAGTTTTTAATTAATAGTATATAATATATTTCTCCTGAATAGATCCCTTCCCTTTAGATTGAATTCCGTTCCGTCACCATCCATCCTTACAAAAGAAAGAGGAGAAGACCTATTGCTTGATTTAAGCTTAAAAGCTTTCAATGGATGGGAGTATTAAGCTTTTGGATGGAAAAAAGGGCTATTAACAACTGAAATAGCGCTTTAGAAACTTTTTCTTTCAAAATGAAACGTCGATAAAGGTAGTTTACTTGCTTAGTGTGAAACGCTAAGGGCCAATAGCCTTTTTTATACGGAAAGCCCAGCCTTTATTTTAATAAATTTTAATAAGTCCTTTAAATAGTTAATCCGCGCCTTCTATTTAGTTTACTGCCGAAATCAGAATAGGAGGAAATATGAGTCAAACAAAGGTTTAAATGAAAGGATCGAACGGAAAGAAAGGACTGCGGAAAGGGGAACGACATGTGAAAACTTGCTCTAAGGGGAGGCTTCCTATACCCATAAAAGGAGTGGCCAAAGAAGACGCAACTTCGAGAGCAGCTGAGTCAATAGCTGCAGATTCTGATTCAATTGCGACAAGAGCACATTCAATAGCAAACGCTCTTGAAGGCACAGATCTGTGGACATTGGGACTCCTTTCTGTACGAGTAGTTACTACCTAGAAAGATCCCTCACTGCACACTTTCTATCTATCTGTCTCCATGGAACGAGTATTCACTTCCGCTTACAGCGCCTTCATTCACTCGTCTTGCTACTTCGGAACTGGTTCAGCGGACACGTGGAGTCGAACGTCTCTCTCCAATCCGGACTATGACTCTTATACGTGATGAATCATCTCCACTCCTACCATCTGTATATGATCGTACATACGATAATAAAAAATGATTTTGCATGTTTGAAAAAGGTAAATGGTCAAGAGAAGAGAGAAACTTTAGGAAGAGAAAGATCTGTTCGCTACTACGCCCGGTTCACTTTCATAAGAAGTTTAAAAGCAATAGCAAGGCCCGAGTTTCATTGCCATTACCTGTCCTTGCTACGAGGGGGATTGCCCCCTTCGAGAGACAATTGATAGATGAATCCTACTTGTGGAGACATCCCCATACCCGTGGGAAGAATGGAACATCTCCCGGCGAGGGGGGAACAAGAGAGAACTGCCTGCCTGGCTTGGAAGCCTTCTTATTCTGAGACTCGAACCTCAAACACCTTTGGATGGACGGTCCTTTATACTCTGTTGGCTCCCGCATATAATGAATCTCTTACCAAGTTGGCATCCTCAGGACCAACAAAGAGGAGTTTGCCGAACAAGAGCCACTTCACTGACAGGGATCTTTTATGAACATCACCGGGCACTACCAGTCAAATCAAAAACTTGAAGTTGGTTATTCTCTCTCTATGAAAAGGTAGAGGAGGAATGCTTACTAATAGTAGTAGTCAGACTATCACAATAGGAGGAACTCTAACAAGAGTCACACCTGACTTGCCGGTATTTTACAAAATCAAACTGTAGGAGGAAGGAGAGACCTAGAAGTAAGAGTCATAATATTAGTAGGGAGAAAGAGAAAACCCTCCTGTCTTTCAGCCGCAATCACAACTGCGGTACATTGGAATAGATGATGATGACGCGCAATCACGGCCGAACTGTCAAGCAGGAGCGGTGACAAAGAAGTCGGGGTTTGAACACAAACAGAAATCAATAAGAACCTACGGATATGAGGTGAAACCCTATTCATGAAATTTTTCCCGGTTGGACCAAAAATCAGACAATAGCAAGAGCAACCGAGAACGAGAAGGCACTCATGAGGAACCTCATGAATGAAGAAAAGGTCGCATATGAGCTGTTCACCCCAACCTATTTTGATTCAATCAACAACCGATTCTCTTTCTCTGACGGATGTCCGTTATGAAGACAACTGCTCCTAATGGAACACTTACCGAAGAAGAATGCTGCCTTTAGTGAACTAAGACTTATCTTCCCTATATAGAATCTGCCTTACCTTATGACTTGAATGGTCATAGCGGTGACGCTCTTCCTTCTTGTTGTACCAATAGCTATCAAAAGACAGTCACTGTCTTTCTATACGCATAGCTCATTATAAGAAATGATGATGTCGCAGATGCGCTGACGCAGCAACTAAGCTATTGACCAAATTATTTACCCTAGGTTAAACTCACTTTCTTGCTTTCTCTCTGCCTTCATAAAGGAAGTTTCCTAGATGACTGAATCATGCCTTTCTCCTTGGATCCCAAAGCTGAATGCCTTTTGATGATCCTTCTCTAGGTAAAGGGTGGAAAGTAGAGAGAATCGTGGTGAAGAATTCGTTTTTTATCCCATATTAGACAGCACAAGCCCTTAGAATAAGGTCTCGATGCAAAAGAAGTGGTGGGAAAGGAAGTCCCATCTGAACTACCTTCTTCCTAGGATTATTCTCAATCAAGGAAGTTTAAGTTCTGTTCTCTAAGTCAAGGAGCTATACGCTTTTTCCTTCATCTCTTTCATGATATAAGGTAAGATAGTAGTTCAGGCTTTTCACACTCAAGTCTTTATCCTATCTCCGGGGACCTCCCTTTAGGACAGCACCCTTTACAGACATGGTTCTAGGTGCTAGCTAGGCTTCCTTACCTAAGCCCTGACTCGGAAATTCAGTGGAAGACGCTAAGCCTATGTTCATTGGCCTTTTTTCGATGTCAATGCTCTGACAGTGATTCTCTAATCTCTAAAGAGAAGGGTCGAAAGAAGAAAGTCTAGACTTTTCTCTGATTCATAGTGGGAGCTGTTTGGCTATTAGTCACTTTTCTCGCTCCTCAAGAAAGACGGCTGGGAACGGCCTCTCGCGATGTGGCATTCCGTCTGCTCTTTCTTTGCATTCCTTTTGCTATCAGCGGGGAATCAAGGGCTTTCAGAGAGCTTTACTTCTTCCTTATACCCTTCTTGCCCTAAGAAAGACGGCTAGAAACTTCCTATTAGGAATGGCTTCCTTTCAGGTTGTGTTGTTACAGACCGACCGCTGGAACTGATCTTTCTTATGTCATATTGCCGGGTCGGCTACCTCATCTCTCTTATCACGGAATCTTCTTATACGTTGATACACGAGTTGGACAAAGAGAGGCAGGAACGAGATCTTGTGAATCCTTCTTCCTATTGTTATTGCTTTGGTCCGGAGATGGCTTGTGACTTGTATAGAGAGGGTACGCTGCTACGATGTGGCAAGATGAAACTGACCATGCTCAACTTCGATCTAGTAGGGGCAGTCCCTGTGTTCGTTCAATGCTTTGCCGGTCAAAGATGTAAGATTTATCTAGTAGTACAGCTGACTTCACACTAAGACTTAATAATGCCCGAGAACATAGTAATAGAATAGGAAATTGCCCCTTCTCAGACTAGTTAAAACTAAGAGGACGCAAAGCAAGAAGCAAGTGGAAAAACGGCTTGTTACAGTGAATCAGAAAAGGAAGAATGCGCAGTTAGAAGGACAACTAATTGAGTCTTGCTTGGGTCTCCCACGTATGGGTGGCAGGTATCAGTCACTAGGCACATAGGTAAAGGTTGAAAACCGTTAGCAAGGCTACGAACCTTCTCGAAGGCTTACAGAAGAGTGCTTGCTTCCCAGATCAATAGTATAAAGAGAACCACGCACAGAAGGAGCCGCTAGAGAATAGGGTGTGGGGGAATGCGCTCTTTGAAAGAATAGGCTCTGGGACTGTTGATTTTCCTTCCCTTTCTTTGTTTGATGCGGAAGAGGGGAAGTGCTACCTTCTCGTTCTAAGCACCTTTAGAGGCAAATGGACGCAATTAGTGCTACTTCCCCATCAGGCTTAACGGTTAACGCTTCGATGGTTGGTGGCTTTCTGGGCTTTGACCAATGCTTGTCTGTCTGGTCTGTGATTAAACCAATATCTCTCCGGTCTCTCGACTGTCCGGTTCTTAGTAGTGGGTCAATCAATGTCTGTCCTTTCAGGTTCGACTGTCCTGTCTGTAACCGGAATTTTATTTAAGAATACGTGCGTATTTGATTAGAATTTCTCTTAGATTCCACCCTGAGGTGAGTGATTCTTTCTTTTCGACTAGACTAGAGGAGTGCTCTTTCTTTAATTCATCGGGACCCCTGCGACATAAACTATGAATCTTAGCTGCTTTCTTCTCACAGGTGCGGTAGCAATACCAAAGAAATAGGGAAGGAGGGGCGGGGAAGTACCCTATTTGGGGAGCGAATGACTAAGAATTTGAATTGCGTCGGGCTTTGAAGCAGCTCCTTGGTCTCGTCGCCCTTGAATTCATCTATTTGCTTATAGATCTTGTTTGTGCTCCACGAAGGGATGGACCAAGCCAATATTCCGACTTTCCTTTCTTTCTTGGGATTGGGATCTTTGTAGAAAGGCAGGCTGTCACGATTGAATGATAGAGTAGAGTGGGTCGCTTACTTAGTGTACCCGCAGCGGGCCGTGGCCAATCTCTCCTTTTGGGCAAGCACTCAGATAGTTATCCGATCATCCAAGTATGGGAATAGGACCCCAAGCCCTTCTAAATAAATTCCAACCTTTCGCCCGGTCGCTAACCTATCTTTTTGAGTCCCTTTGTTCGCCCTTCTTTCCTGCCAGTAGTGTAGGCGGAGGACTTTATTGACGCTATTTCGTCAAATGAGAAGTTTGTTTGCAGGCAAGGACAAAAAGACGTTCTTTCCTACTTACTATTACTATAGGTAGCTGCGTCTCCTAGAAGATCTTATTCCGCAACTCGGGTCGATATGTTTGGGAGTCATGGTCACATCATGAATTTTTCTACCTGTCGCGCTCGCGTCATTCGCTGGCCAGTCGGGAGGATAGTACATTCCAACTCACATGCTTCCCAAACCGGGGCAACAGCGCGACTGCTAAATCGACTGGATCTGGATCATCCGGAACTATATCTAAATCTCTGACTATGGCGACTAGGACTCTCTTTGGATCACGATTTAAAAATGCGCTCTTCCGGGCCGGGTCGAGCCTTTCAATAGTGCATCGTATGTAGTAGTAGCCCTTCCCGGATCGAGAAGCTTGAGCAAGAAATTCCCCCATACAGATAGAGGCGCCTATAGCCTTGCCTCTGGCTTTGCCCCCTTATCTACTACGGGTGAATCTCTTCGATCCGGAATTTCACTATCCCGGCTTTGCTGCTGCTAGCTCCGCCACTGGGCCGACTTAAATGCAATAGGTCCCTCTCTATCCGGGTCTTCACCCTCCACCGGAACTCCTGCGGGTTAGAGAGATGGAGCTACTGAAGCTGCTCCCTCTGCTTCTGGAACTGTAAAAGGGTTGGGGGGGCAATCACTTTTTAGATCATGGCTTGTAATCCCCCTTTACAACCGAGCTTGCCTAAGGACGGCGTAGAAGAGAAAAAGTCTAGGATTGAGATCTGAGCAGGAATTATTCCCGGGTGAGTGGCTACGTTTTAGGGTGGTAATTGGTTGCTTGGTCGAGGAGCTGCCCTTGGCAAGGAAGGAAAGGTGTTCCATAGCATCTGGGGCCGAGGCTCTGTTCTGGTTACCATAGTGAAGCACCTTTATTTTCAGGGCTTACTTCGGAGAGTACCGCTGCTATTGTTTGAGTATAATCCTGGCATCTTTCCTAATGAGTTCACCTTTTTTTTTATTTCTATTTAATTGATTTCAATAGTTCCCGTCCCGCTCCAGTCAATAGCTAGGTGGAAAGTTAAGAAAGATCTCGACCAGTAGTGCCCCAACATTAAGAGTACATAGTGGCTCGTTGGGGTCGGTAAACGAGTTGGAGTAGAAACCGACCTCTGAACTATTGAGTGGAGTAAGCACACCAGCAGGGGAGAAAACATTTTTTATAATGTAGTAATTTTTATGTAGGAACTGCTTTATGATTGTTATTGATGGTTATGGTTGTTATTTAGCTTCTTTAGCAACTATATGGACTGCTTTAGCTACTAAGGGTCTTATTTATGGTTGTTATTGAATGATATAGCTACATTCACTACGGTCATTTAACCATAAGGAGCTCTCAATGTTGTTATTTATGGCTTTAAGGTAAGAAATAAGGTTAAGGTTTAGGGCTTTCTTTAATCCATATCGCTACGCTAATCTTAATCCCTCCTTTAAGAAAGAAACTACCCTTAGGAACCTCCTTTCCCTATGGTCGAGGATATTTAAACCTATGGTTAAGCAGTTGAACTCCTTAACAGTTTCGCTTTAACTACTTCCTTAACTTACAGGTAGTTCTTTAAGGTTTAGAATCCTAGGTCTCCATGAAGGACTTGGCCTTTTCTTTCTGTAGGGACTACCTTGGTGGACTGGTTAGCTTGACTAAGTAGATATTCAATCCCTACCACAGGCTTGTGCTTGTTTTCCCGGGATTTTTCATTAAAAAAAAATTTCCCTTCATAACAAGCTCTTTAAAAATGAAAAAGTTCATTTCATATACCGGCGAAAATTAGAAATGCGATTTTAGCTAATAGAACCCTGCTCAATTTCAAAAAAGTTCATTTCATATAGCTGTGAAATCAGTGAATTTCTTTTTAGCCCTAACAAGCTCTTTAAAAATGAGAAAAGGTTATCTCATATAGCTGACAAATGATAGATTTGGTTGAACTATCTAGAGTCCCGTTCTTCGGTTGATTTACTTGATTGGCCAGTCGAGCACAAACTCTTAAGAATGGTCGTGAGCGGGAGTCGAACCCACATCTCAGGGCAAAAGACAGACCCGGCGAATTACCTCTATTCCATCACGAGTAACGTGGTTCAGCCACTAAATCCATTCTATAAGGCCTAGTCCGCGGGCAGAATCGGATGCCTGCCGGGGGACGGATCAGTCCTCATACAACCTCTCTTACAGATATTGAGTGAAGAGCCCCGCCTCACCACTCCCCTTCTGCTTTTCACAGAAGCCACCACAGGTGACTCGCCATGAAAAACGCCTGCCTTTCACGGCGTGAACGAAGTCCTGCTCTGCCCTACTTTGGCCTCTCTCTAGCAAAACACCGGCATTCAAGCCCAAGCCCAGGGAAACTTTAGCCGGCCGTTGCGAGACCAGGGAGCTTTAACAGTTGCTACTTAGACTATGTGCTCAGATTATGCTATTCTATTAGTAGCTTTCGGTCTCGATTCACCCTTGCCTCTACGGGATCAACTACTACTTCGCTTAGGCAAAAGATTGACTAAGTATGTATCTGTCTACATGTGCCTCCGTCTATGTTCCCCCTTCCCCGGAAAGGGGATCAGACGTATAGGACAAAAAAAAAGAAAGAAGAGAAAGAACCGGGAGTTGGCGCCTACATAACTGGTTGCTTGCTTACCAAGCCATCCTGGCAAACTCTTCCGCTTCCGGCAACTTTTCGTAATAAATATACAAGTAAAGCCCCGAGGAGAAGAACAACTTTCGCCCCGGAGAATGGTAATACTTACTACGTACATTCTCATTCTCAAGATTCAACGCTATTCCTTTCACACTGCCCTTCTTTTGAAGGAAAATTCTTTATCCTATTCTGCTAATTCTCTTCTTGTTGCACTATGTCCAAGCTTTTCGATAGCAGTGGAACAAAAGTAACCATCGGATTTAAAGAATGAACCTTCCTTCCAAGATGTATGTCGTCCGACCCAACCTCAGACTCTTTCTTCCCGACCTATTTTACTCTCTGGCCGCAGTTATTTAGGTGGTATCCCGAGATTGAAGAGATCGAATTACTCCCGGGAACACACGAAACAAAGATATGAACTAGGGAAATAGAAATGGAAAAGAGATGTTTCCATTTCATCAAAATCATAAGCTTTTTCTACATCCATATGATCTACTAAAGTAGATCGGTATTGCCCATATAATGAAAGCAGATCTTGGTCCACGGAGTCCCAAGAAGGTAAGAACTCCAACCTGTCCGATGCTTCTTCGGCCAAATACGATATACAAGTGGGACCTGCACTATGAGCAAGCTGTGCGAAAAACCGCTTCTTTTTTCCGGTTTCGCAACAACTTGGGCGAAATGGGGTTCTACCGGGAAACCATGGATTTTTTAGTTTTCGCCATTGGTTACTGGTCGAGCCACTGGAATGGAATGAGATAAGAATCTCTGGAGAGCTTTCCTCTCCACTTACTCGTAACAGGCTTTCCCTCTGTAGAAGACTTCTTCCTAATGGCATAATTGTCCTTCGTTCTTTCTAATTCATTCACTTCAAGGCTGGTTCTGAACGCCGCGTAACATCATCTTCAACCAATCCCCACCGTACGCCTAGGCTTCCAACGGAACGCCTTGCCGCCCCCGCTAGCAGAAGCTAAGCGCTTGAAAAGCGCGCTAGCCCCGACGCGATGCGATTAGTGAAAGCAGCCGCCTATGCTCCAGGCGGAGATTCTCGACCCTTCTTTCGAGAGAATAGAATTCTTTTTCCATCTTCTCTCCCTCCAGCCCGGCACGATAGAGGCGGGCCTCCTCCTTAAAATAGTGCCTTCCTTTCTCTTCCCAGAAGCGAAGTTCTTTCTGGGCCTCTTCTTACTAGTGCTCCCTTTCCTACCGAGCGAACAAGCCAACAAGCTTTTTGTATACATGCATTTCGAGCCAGTGATAATTCCTCTACTTATTTATTAAGTAATTAGTAATTGAATCTCCTCTATCGGCCCGTCATGACACTAAATAAAAGAGAATCTTTTTAGGTCTGAAGGGTAAGCAAAGGCAAACGGGATATCTTCCTGAAAGTAAAGAAGGTTCTTTTTTCATAGCATACTCTCTTCGGCTAGCCAGTTGGAGTTGTAGTTTTCTTTGATGTCATGCCAGACTAGCATAATCTAATCCCGCAACCTTTGGTCGAAAAATGTAATCCCTTCCTGGGTTACAGTTGTAGTGGCAGCCAAGTTTGCTTATATGGTGGCGAGTTTGCTTTGTTTTATAGCTTTGCAATCTCTTAGCCAGGCCAGTGACACCATTAGAAGGAAGCACTCTTTCCTTATCCCTTCAGTAAGTCAAAGCAGTTAAGTCAATTCAAGAGAGTGCTTTTATCTCATATGAGAAAGCAACGGGATAGGGTCAGTTTGAAAGGGCTACAGCAGGGGAATTAGTTTCAGTCCTAAGAAAAGAATAATATCTTCTCGGACAATTTAGTTTGAAAACCTTGCCTATAGAAAAGGCGAAGCCGAGAGAAAAGAGCTGTTTCATGAGCGGAACGGGTCTAAATTGCTAGCAGCTGATCCTTGGTGGTAAAGCAAGAATGTTTATTTTATCTTTCTCCCGTGAGTGAGAGGGAAGCGGAGTTGGTAAGCGAAGGTGAATACCGCGGCAGGTTAACCAAATAGGAGTCGAAGGCGCGGTATTGGCACGGGAGTTCTAGTTAGTCGTGAAGCTGTTTTCCACAGCGCCTTTGGCGCCTCTACTTCATCTTTTCTTTATTCCAGAACCTTTCTTTCAGAAGAACCTATCCTGAAACTGTGACCGAAAAGACATCCTTTGTCATTAAGCGGGGCACCTACTGAAAGGAATCTTGCCCCATAGAATTAGGTCCAAGTAGACAAAACAACCAATGAAGCAACAACAACCAACACACCTTCTGCACCTCCTTACTACAACCAGAACAATCAACAGTCACAATTGCATTGCCTTTTAAAGTGCATAGGATTGGGAAAAGGCGTAATTGTCAAGTCGAGTAAAAAAGAAAGACCTAGCTAACCGAATCCGGACTGAATCCATGCCGAGCATATCCGCATCATTACAAGCTAACACCCTGTTACACAACACAAACCTTCCACAGCAGATGACGACTCTCGGAACTCCCATCGAAAGACAAAGACTTCGGGGAGCGGAGAAGATCCAATAAACGCAGTCCACTTCGCCTTTGGCGCCTTACCCTATGGTTGATCCAAGAAACTATCCTCGCGTCTTGCTTCTCCGTGATGATGATCTATATTACTTGGGCTTTGCTTGGCAACAGCTCCCACTAGCTCCTCGGGGCCTCTCCAGCCATCTATATTTATGACGAAAACAAGAGAAATGACCCCTCTTCAAGCGGGGGGAACACCCAGATAGACTTGCTTACCCCCTGCTAGGGAACCCGTGCTGGAGCAATGTAACTGGATTAGAAAAAGGATATATCTCTACTTAGCTATTGCTTGAAAGAGTAATTTATCTCCTTTCTTCTTTTTAGTAGGTGAAGCTGAGTGAACTCATACCCTTAGGGGGGGAATCACTGAACACAGACTAAATCGGTTCTTTTATCCGTTTTAACTACCCTCAGACCGGACCTGTAGCTCTGGTGTTAGAACTTGGGTTTAAGGCCTTCTATCGGCCTTAGCCGTTGGTTGAAAGAGTAAGCCAAGCCTTCTTTTTTTCAGAGTCAAGTAGACTACCTTTTCTGTTAGGAGCTAGAAGCTTAGAAGCAGCTAGGGGCTAGGAGCTAGGAGTTAGAGAGGAGGAGGGGGGAAGAAGTCACTCATATGAGTTGTTGTTACGGTTACGGTATGTAGTGCTCAACCGATAGGAACGAGTTACATACTTGGAACGAGAGGTTAGGAGGAACGCAGTAGCTCCACCGATAGGGGGAGGGATGTTTTGGACTCTACCGATAGTCACTGGTCCTTTAGGGAACGAGCTACATACTTTCAGTGAGAAGGAGATAGGTACGTAGCCTTGCGCACTAGGAGTTTGAAGATGCCCAGAGTACAGCGCAACTTAGACCTTAATGGACGAGAGGCTCTTTCTTATTCTCGAATCCCCTGCTCTTAGAGACTCGTACAAAGAAGAAAAGAAGTTCCATGCCATGGCACTTGCCTTCCCTTACTCTTACTAAGACTAATGTGCAATCATTCCCTCCCTCACATGCATTTGCAACAGATTCTAACAAGGTCGTTATCA